AACATCAAAAGTAATAAAGCATCAATACTGATTCATCCATAATCAGATGAATCCATTCATAGAACAAAAAAATCAAGAGCTTCGAGCCAATAAAGACTGAGAAAATTGACTCAAAAACGAATTTCATTAGGAGCTCCGTTGTAGAATTCAGACCTAACCATTAATATTAATCGAGAGGCGATGAGAACGACGGAACCTGTGACTACAGAAAATTCTATTGACATAGACAGAGAATTCGAATGATTCATTGGGCAGGATGGCGGAAGGAACTGAGACTAATTCATTTATGTTGAGAGGTCATGCGCTAACCTTACAACTGAAATAGATATCGAAAGAGTCAATATTCGTCCGCGAAAACTTTATTTTATTGGATTACTAAATTTTGGACGATCCAATAGAATAAAAGGTGAAACAAAATAGAAAAATTCGTTATAACGTTATAAAATAAGGACATTCTAATTCTATATATTACATTATCTATAACATATATATGTTTAATTATATATTTATAATATTCAAACAAGATATAAAAATTCCTACTAGATTAATTAAATAAAATGTCAAAAATCCCACAATTCAGTATAGTATTCATTAAATACCTATTTGTATATCTTAATGAACTATTTTTTAATATATTTTCATTCGCGAGGAGCTGGATGAGAAGAAACTCTCATGTCCGGTTCTGTAGTAGAGATGGAATTGGGAGAAACAACCATCAACTATAACCCCCAAAAAACCAGATTCCGTAAACAACATAGAGGAAGAATGAAGGGGGTATCTTATCGAGGTAATCATATTTGTTTCGGTAAATATGCTCTTCAGGCACTTGAACCCGCTTGGATCACATCTAGACAAATAGAAGCAGGACGACGGGCAATGGCACGAAATGCACGTCGGGGTGGAAAAATATGGGTACGTATATTTCCAGACAAACCGGTTACAGTAAAACCTACGGAAACACGAATGGGTTCGGGAAAAGGATCCCCCGAATATTGGGTAGCTGTCATTAAGCCAGGTCGAATACTTTATGAAATGGGTGGAATAGCAGAAAATACAGCCAAAAGGGCCATTTCAATAGCGGCGTCAAAAATGCCTATACGAACTCAATTCATTATTTCAGGATAGGAATGTAAAACTAATAAAGAGTTCTTGGGGATGGAAAAAAGAATCAAAAATTTTTTTCTGGACAAACAATATTTCTTTTTTTTTTTTCGCCCTTTGCATTGAAAGGAGGGATTAAAAAACGATGATTCAACCTCAGACCCATTTGAATGTAGCGGACAATAGCGGGGCTCGAGAGTTGATGTGTATTCGCATCATAGGAACTAGTAATCGTCGATATGCTCATATTGGTGACATTGTTGTTGCTGTGATCAAAGAAGCAGTACCTAATATGCCCTTAGAAAGATCAGAAGTCGTCAGAGCTGTAATTGTACGTACTTGTAAAGAACTCAAGCGTGAAAACGGTATGATAATACGATATGATGATAATGCTGCAGTTGTCATTGATCAAGAAGGAAATCCAAAAGGAACTCGAGTTTTTGGTGCGATTGCCCGGGAATTGAGACAATTCCATTTTACTAAAATAGTTTCATTAGCTCCCGAGGTATTATAATTTATAGTCGTATATTTAAATGAAATAGATTAATTAGTAGATTCTGTTTCACGCATATACCTTTATTTAAGAATTCATAAATAAAAAGAAAGAACATGTTGATTATATCAAAATTTGGAGGTACCAATAAATTTAGTTCATCATGGGTAGGGACACTATTGCTGATATAATAACCTCGATACGAAATGCCGACATGAATAAAAAAGGAATGGTTCGAATAGCATCTACAAACATTACCGAAAACATTGTTAAAAAACTTTTACAACAAGGTTTTATCGAAAACGTGAGAAAACATCGGGAAAGCAACAAATATTTTTTAATTTTAACCTTGCGACACAGAAAGAATAGACAAAAACCATATAGAAGAAATATTTTAAATTTAAAACAGATCAGTCGGCCTGGTTTACGAGTCTATTCTAACCATCAACGAATTCCGAGAATTTTAGGCGGGATGGGGATAGCAATTCTTTCTACTTCTCGAGGTATAATGACAGACCGAGAAGCTCGATTAGAAGGAATCGGTGGAGAAATTTTGTGTTATATATGGTAATACTTTCTAATATCCGAATTGGATCTGGAACTTCCCATTTGTAAAAAAAAGAACGGGTGTCTAATATATATCACTCCTACTCCATGAGTTGATACTTCAGGGGGTTTGACTTGAAATTTGAAATGAAAGAATAAAAAAGGATTCGGGAGGGTTCCATTTCTGAAGCCCTTCCCAACGGTATGTTCCCGGTTCGTTTAGATAATGAAGTATTATAGGTTATGTTTCAGTAAAGATACGACGTAGTTTTATATGGATACTGCCAGGAGATAGAGTTCAAATTGAAATTAAGTCGTTATGACTCAACCAGAGGGCGTCTAATTTATAGACTTCGCAAC